TTTAGGAACAGCTCTTCAAATTTCGACTTTTTCTTCTTATTTATTTTACCATTGTATAACTCATAATCATATCTCATTAACTAACTATTTGAAACTTGAGCTTGACAATTTAAAACGGGCTGTTCAAGTAATTCAAAGTAAATATTATTTAATGGATGAAAAGGGGGGAGTTTATAATCCCAATCCGTGCAGTAACATCATTTTGAACCCATTCAACTTGAATTGGGATTTTCTTCATCATAATTATGATGAAGAAAGATCCACAATAATTTGCTTGGGACAGCTTATTTTTGAAAATCTATGTATAGCCAAAAACGGACCACACCTAAAATCGGGTCAAGTTATAATTGTTCAAGTCGACTCGCTAGTAATAAGATCCGCTAATCCTTATTTGACCGCTCCAGGAGCAACTCTTCATGGTCATTATGGAAAAATCCTTTGCGAAGGCGATACATTAGTTACATTTATATATGAAAAATCAAGATCTGGTGATATAACCCAGGGCCTGCCAAAAGTGGAACAAGTGTTAGAAGTGCGCTCAATTGATTCAATATCGATGAACCTAGAAAGAAGAGTTGACGGTTGGAACGCGCGTATAACACGAATTCTGGGAATTCCTTGGACATTTTTGGTTGGTGCTGAGCTAACTATAGTGCAAAGTCGGATCTCTTTGGTTAATAAGATCCAAAAGGTTTATCGATCTCAGGGGGTACAGATCCATAATAAACATCTAGAAATTATTGTACGTCAAATAACATCAAAGGTGTTGGTTTCCGAAGATGGAATGTCTAATGTTTTTTTACCTGGAGAACTTATTGGATTGTTGCGAGCGGAACGAGCAGGACGCGCTTTGGAAGAAGCGATTTATTACCAAGCCATATTATTGGGAATAACTCGAGCCTCTCTTAATACTCAAAGTTTCATATCTGAAGCTAGTTTTCAAGAAACTGCTCGAGTTTTAGCAAAAGCTGCTCTCAGGAGTCGTATCGATTGGTTGAAAGGTTTGAAAGAGAATGTTGTTCTAGGGAGTATGATACCCGTTGGTACCGGATTCAAAGGATTAATGCGCTTTTCACGGCAACATAATACCTTTTATTTGAAAACAAAAAAGAATAATTTTTTTTGGGGGGAAGTGAGAGATATTTTGTTCTACCACAGAGAATTTTTTGATTCTTCCTCTTTCATTTCAAGGAATTTGCATGATCCCTCAGAAAAATCCTTTATTTATAGGATTTCATAATTCCTAAGTTTTCACTATTTTTGGTCATATGCACAGGGTTTGTTACTATTAATAGTATAGTAGTAATGTAATAAAGATACTAACGAATAGAAGAATATTAACGGCTTAGCTCGTGTAGAAACGGAAAATCTCCGGTAAAAGAATAAGGTTCCATCGGAACAATTTTGTTCAGGGTACCTCGTCTCTCTTTTTTTTTTAATAAGACAAGAAGAGAGAGAGAGAAGGCGTAGGAGAAATGACACGAAGATATTGGAACATTAATTTGAAAGAGATGATGGAATCCGGAGTTCATTTTGGTCATGGTACTAGAAAATGGAATCCGAGAATGGCACCTTATATCTCTGAAAAACGTAAAGGTATTCATATTACAAATCTTACTAAAACTGCCCGTTTTTTATCAGAAGCTTGTGATTTAGTTTTTGATGCAGCAAGTCAGGGAAAACAATTTTTAATTGTTGGTACCAAAAATAAAGCAGCTGATTCAGTAGCACGAGCTGCAATACGGGCTCGGTGTCATTATGTTAATAAAAAATGGCTCGGTGGTATTTTAACGAACTGGGCCACTACAGAAACGAGACTTCATAAGTTCAGAGACCTGAAAATCGAACAAAAGGCGGGGGGGCTCACCCGTCTTCCGAAAAGAGATGCGGCCGTGTTGAAGAGACAGTTATCCCACTTGCAAACATGTTTGGGTGGGATTAACTATATGACGGGGTTACCAAATATTGTAATAATCGTTGATCAGCAAAAAGAATATACAGCTCTCCGAGAATGTATCATTTTGGGAATTCCAACAATTTGTTTAATTGATACAAATTGTGACCCGGATCTCGCAGATCTTTCGATTCCAACGAATGATGACGCTATAGCTTCAATTCGGTTAATTCTTAACAAATTAGTATTTGCAATTTGTGAGGGACGTTCTAGCTATATACGAAATCCTTGATTAATAATAATAAGAGAAATAATTTCTTTTTTGAATTCCCGAGATTTATGTAATCGCTTTCTATTCCTGAATCGTATAACATAAAAATCACATAAAACATATGATAAAAATCGTTGTGGATTTTATGTGGTTAGTTGTTATCCAAAAAAAAATAAAATTCAAGTGGGCAACTTGAAAAAGAGATGGTTGAATCAAAATAATTCCTTTTCAAATTTGATTTAGAGGGCTATATGAATATTCTATTATGTTCCATCAGCACACTAAAAGGATTCTACGATCTATCTGGTGTGGAAGTGGGCCAACATTTCTATTGGGAAATAGGAAGTTTTAAAGTCCATGGCCAAGTACTTATTACGTCTTGGGTTGTAATTGCTATCTTATTAGGTTCAGCTATTATAGCTGTTCGAAATCCACAAACCATTCCCACTGGGAGTCAAAATTTCTTCGAGTATGTCCTTGAATTTATTCGAGACGTGAGCAAAACTCAGATTGGAGAAGAATATGGTTCGTGGGTTCCCTTTATTGGAACTATGTTTCTCTTTATTTTTGTTTCTAATTGGGCGGGGGCGCTTTTACCCTGGAAAATCATAGAGTTACCTCAGGGGGAGTTAGCCGCACCTACAAATGATATAAATACTACCGTTGCTTTAGCTTTGCTTACGTCAGTAGCATATTTCTATGCCGGTCTTACTAAAAAAGGATTAGGTTATTTTAGTAAATACATTCAACCAACTCCAATCCTTTTGCCCATTAATATTTTAGAAGATTTCACAAAACCTTTATCACTTAGTTTTCGACTCTTTGGAAATATACTAGCGGATGAATTAGTAGTTGTTGTTCTTGTTTCTTTAGTACCTTTAGTAGTTCCTATACCTGTCATGTTCCTTGGATTATTTACAAGCGGCATTCAAGCTCTTATTTTTGCAACTTTAGCTGCGGCTTATATAGGCGAATCCATGGAAGGTCATCATTGACTTTTTTTATTTAAATGAATAAAAAACAAGATAATAGAAAGAAAAATGAAATATTAAAGAAATTAAATAATAACTAAAATAAATTATTTAATAATATAATAATAAATAAATAGTTATAAATAAACGAAAAATCAATTTCAAATGAATTCAATTTTTCAATGGTTCGAAAAACAATTTCTTTGGTTTACGTTATGAAAGAAACGCATGTATATGTGAGATTATAATTAGTTCTATCTGAGCTTAGTTCTATCTAAAAGATAGAACTTACTCCATTTAATGTGAATTTTGAATAAGTATTCAAATCGAATTCTTTTTTCGTCTATAATATGGGAATTGAATAAAGAAAGAAACTAAATCAACAAAAATCGCATGAAGAATTCAAAAAAGGGTTCATAACTAATAAAGATATGGAAAAACAAAAGTCGTATGAATTTACAAAAATTAGGAATTTAGGAATTACAAAATAGATATCGAAGTAGTTCTAATGATTCAATCTTCAATACTATTATACTTTAATTCGGATCTCTTAGTTCCTTAGACTTAATAAATCTTTTCGATGCAATAATTAAGTCATAATTTTTTGGTTTATTGGATCATTAAGTATCATTAATCTTTTTTTTTTTGTATGAGGAATTTATTATGGATCCACTTATTTCTGCTGCTTCTGTTATTGCTGCTGGGTTGGCCGTCGGTCTTGCTTCTATTGGACCTGGGGTTGGCCAAGGGACTGCTGCGGGTCAAGCTGTAGAAGGTATCGCGAGACAGCCCGAGGCAGAGGGAAAAATACGAGGGACTTTATTACTTAGTCTGGCTTTTATGGAAGCTTTAACCATTTATGGATTAGTTGTAGCATTAGCGCTTTTATTTGCGAATCCTTTTGTTTAATCTTTCATCTGAATACTAAATACTCAAAAAAATGTGTTTTTCTTACTGTTCTGGGCTTGATATTTGCTTGTGCGAATTGAAATTGATATCAAGAGTTAATTCCTACAATTACTTTTATTCGTTGGGACAATAACCATAACCATGGGAAGGAATAATTTGAGGATGAGGAATTATTATACTTATTCACTTTCTTCCTTCCCCCCTGATTTATGACTTCCCGTCTTAATCCAATAGAATTTTTGGGGGTAGAAGATAAAAAAAAACCGAAAAATAGAGAATTAGTCTATCTTAAAGAGGAGATCCTATGAAAAATGTAACCGATTCTTTTCTTTCCGCGGGTCACTGGCCATCTGCTGGGAGTTTCGGGTTTAATACCGATATTTTAGCAACAAATCCAATAAATCTAAGCGTAGTGCTTGGTGTATTGATTTTTTTTGGAAAGGGAGTGTGTGCGAGTTGTTTATTTCAAGAATAGGCTGGATCCAACCAGCTGCACTTTTTTCGTTAGAACCGAGGAAAGGGCGCATGATCCCGCGAATTACTTTATGAATAAAATGAATAAATTAATAAATAATAAAATGAATAAATTAATAAATCGTCTTTAAGAACCATAGCATTTCGTGATTGATTGGTAAATATACTTTGATTCTCTATTAACCAATAATATGGGACCATGAATATGGTTAAAGCTAAATCGTTTGAAGTCCAGACGTAGCATGGTACTCTTTCTACTACTAGGTTAATAGTTAATAAAAAACGTTTCGTTTCAAAAAAAAAAAGGGGGGGGGTGAAAGTTGTTTTCGATATAGAACACTCATGTCGATAAAAAAACTTGAGTTCCCTATTAGAAATTATAACTAGAAAAATAAAAATAAAGGCTATTTCACCCCTTTTGTTACAATGCTGAATTGATGACCTATGTATAAAATAAGAAAAATTCTTTGGATAAAAAAAA